TGTCTTATCTATGGCTATAATAGTTTTAAGACCTAACTTGGTAAGTATTCTTTTAGGATGGGATGGATTAGGTTTAGTTTCTTATGCTTTAGTAATTTTTTATCAAAATGAAAAGTCTGCTAATGCTGGGATGTTAACTATTTTATCTAATCGAGTAGGTGATGTTGCTATTTTACTTAGTATTGGGCTAATGGCCAGGTTAGGTAGATGAAATTTTGTTATTTATTCTTACTATATTATAGATACTGAGTGAATTTTGTTTAAGTTTTTGTTAATGTTAAGAGCTATGACTAAAAGTGCTCAAATTCCTTTCTCAGCATGGCTTCCTGCCGCTATAGCAGCTCCTACTCCTGTTTCTGCTTTAGTACATTCTTCTACTTTAGTAACTGCTGGGGTGTATTTAATAATTCGATTTAGTGGTGCGTTAGAAGGTTCTAAAATCCAAGGAATATTATTAATTATTTCTTGCTTAACTATATTTATGGCGGGATTAGGGGCCAATTTTGAATATGATTTAAAAAAAATTATTGCCTTATCAACGTTAAGTCAATTGGGGGTTATGTTAAGTATTTTAGCTTTAGGATACCCTGATCTTTCTTTCTTTCATCTGCTGAGTCATGCATTATTTAAAGCATTGTTATTTATATGCGCAGGTATTATTATCCATAGGGTTGGCAATTATCAGGATATTCGATGTATAGGTGGTCTAATTAAATTTATGCCGTTAAGAGTGTCTTTTATAAGAGTTTCAAATTTAGCCTTATGTGGGTTCCCTTTTTTAGCAGGGTTTTATTCTAAAGATATAATTTTAGAGGTGGCTTTTATGAGATGGATTAATTTTATTTCTTTACTGTTATATATTTTAGCTACAGGGTTAACAGTTATGTATACTATACGTCTAATTTTTTATAGGTTAAGAGGTAATTCAAATTTAAGAGTTATAATAAATATTAGGGATGAGGATAAAATTATAAGAAATTCTATGATTTTACTAGGTGTAAGAGCTATTTTTATAGGAGCTGTTCTATCTTGGGTTATTTTCCCAGAGCCTTATATAATTTGTTTGAATGTAATAATGAAAAATATAGTGTTGGGGGTAAGATTAGCAGGGGGAGTTATAGGTTATATATTTAATTTATTAAATGTAAGTTACAATTTAAAATCTATTAATAATTATAAGATAGTAGTAATAAGGGGGTCTATATGATTTATACCTTTTCTTAGGACAAAAAAAATTAGAGGGTCTAGTCTCATTAGTGGGGTAGGTGTTGAAAAATTAGGAGACAAAGGGTGATTTGAATATTTTGGTGGTCAGGGGATGTATTTTTTGTTTAAGAAATATTTTAGGTTGTTAAATGAGTTACAACTTAATAATATTAAAGTGTTTATAAAAATTTTTGTGGTTGGGTTGGTGATTATATTGTTTGTTTTTGTGTAGATAATAAATATATTTGTAGCAATATTAGTTATAACAAAACTTAAATAGTTTAAAATATTAAAACGTTAGCTTGTGGCGCTTAAGATGTATAAGTTATACTTTAAGTATAAGCTTATTCTCATTTTTATGTTATATATAGTATATTTAAGTTTTTTAAAGTTATTATTTGCAATCACGACAAATGTTTGATTTTGGCTTAAGTTTTTACATTATTATTAAAATTGTATGAAAATTAAAGTGTGATTTAAACAATTTAATTAAATATTAAGTTGGTATTCGAGTGAAATAAAATTATAAACCTTTATTGTCTCAGCATAAAATATTATAAAATTATACATGAAGGTGTGATATAGTAATAATATTAAAATCTGATATATATTTGTGCCAGCATTCGCGGTTATACTTTAAGATTGAGTAAAAATTCTAAGGTTATAGTTAGATGATTAAATTAAAAATCTCATACAGGTAATAAAAGGTAAAATTAGGATATTATTATGTATGGAGTAAAATTATAATTGAAGCTAAAAAAGTTTAGAAATAAACTAGGATTAGATACCCTATTATTCTAAAATAAATTTAATATAAAACTGAATTAGTAAAAGATAAATACTTAAAATTTAAAAAATTTGGCGGCAATTTAATCTATTCAGAGGAACCTGTTTTAGAATCGATAAACCACGAAAAATCTTACTTGCTTTAGTAATTCTAACAGTTTGTATACCATCATTATCAGATAATTCTTAAAGGAAAAATTATTAAATTTAGTTGTTTAGTAAAATTAGATCATGGTGCAGCCAATAAGCAAGGTAAAATGGGTTACAGTAAATTACTTTACTGCGGATTAATAAGATAATATTATTATAAAGATGGATTTGATTGTATTTTTAGTTTAATAAGCTAACAAGATATAAGTTCTAAATTGTGTACATATCGCCCGTCGCTTTCATTTATAAGTGAAATAAGTCGTAACATAGTAGATGTACTGGAAAGTGTATCTAGTAAAGATGAGGATATGTATATTTTCTTTATAAATTAATAATTACCCATCTATTTATTAATGACTTGTTAAATAAATTTGAAAATTTTATATTTATGAAAAATAATTTGTAATTTGTTCATGCTAGTAATTTTTAATAAACACAATTTATAAACTATAGTTAAGAGTACTGTAAAGGAAAGCAAGAAAATTTGAAGTAAAAAATTTTAAATATTGTACCTTGTGTATCAGGGAAAATTTATATAAGTTAATAAAAATTAAATATCTCGAAATAAAATATAGCTAATTTTATAAAAAATTTTTTGTAGAAAATAAATTTTTAATATAAAATTAAAGGTGAAACGCTAGTCGAGTTTTATTATATCTAGTTTTTTAAAAAGTAAATTTAATTTAATTTTTACGTTGATAAGATGTAAAATTTAAGTGTAGGAGGGATTAGCTTCTTATAATTAAAATGATAAATAGTTTAAAATAGTTTAATTGGTGAATTAGGCTTAAAAGTAGCTATATTTATAAAGTGTTCTAGCTAAATTAAAATTGGATAATATTTATATAAACTTTTTTGGAGTATTAAAAAATTAATTTAAATATAAAGAGTTAAGTTATAATGATTTTATTAGTAAAAGTTTTTTATTAAAGAAAAACATTTAAATAATAAATATTGTTTAAAATTGATAGGGCGGAATAAAGGAACTCGGCAAAAATAACTTCTTTGCCTGTTTATCAAAAACATGTCTGTTTGAAGTTATAAAAAGTTTAACCTGCCCACTGATTGATAGTATTAAATGGCCGCGGTATTTTGACCGTGCAAAGGTAGCATAATCGTTAGTTTTTTAATTGGAATCTTGTATGAATGGTTGGACAAAAGAAGATCTGTCTTTATATTGCTTATTGAATTTTACTTTTAAGTGAAAAGGCTTAAATGTATTAAAGGGACGATAAGACCCTATAAAGCTTAATATTAAATTTTATATAGTCAAATTTTAGGTTATAAAGATTTTGTAAATTGAATTTATTTTATTGGGGCGATAAGAGTAAAATGATTATTAACTGCTTAACATTAAGTACACTTATGTGTGATTAAAATTTTAAATGATCCTAATTAAAGATTAAAAGTTTAAGTTACTTTAGGGATAACAGCGTTATTTTTCTTAAGAGTACTTATCGAAAGAAAAGTTTGCGACCTCGATGTTGAATTAAAATATCTTTATAATTGTAGCAGTTATATAAGTAGGTCTGTTCGACCTTTAAAATTTTACATGATTTGAGTTCAAACCGGCGTAAGCCAGGTTGGTTTCTATCTTTTAATAAAGAAAAATTATTTTAGTACGAAAGGATTAAATAATTAAAATTATTTTATATAATGATTACTATTTTGGCAGATAATATGTGTTGGATTTAGGATCCTATAAAATAGAGCAATTCTATAAATAGTTAAATTATTAGTAATCGAATTGTTTTGTGACTTTAATAATTGTAGAGATAGTTAATTTTTTGGTATTAATAGTGTGTGTTTTAATTGGCGTGGCTTTTGTAACTTTACTTGAACGAAAAATTTTAGGTTATATTCAAATTCGTAAAGGCCCAAATAAAGTAGGCTATATAGGAATTTTACAGCCTTTTCTGATGCAAGTAAAGCTTTTCACTAAGGAACAAATTATTCCTACTATATCAAACTTTTTAGTTTACTATTTATGTCCTGTATTTAGTTTGTTTATTTCTTTATTAGTATGATCAGTTTTACCTTATGAAACTGGATTAATAAGGTTTAATCTGAGAATTCTGTTTTTTTTGTGTTGTTTAAGTGTAGGGGTGTATTCAACTATAGTGGCGGGATGATCATCAAATTGTAAATATTCTTTATTAGGTTCTTTGCGAGCGGTAGCTCAAACTATTTCTTATGAAGTTAGGTTAGCTTTAATTTTATTATCTTTTGTAATATTAATTGGTGGATTTAATTTAGAGTTGTTTAATAAATATCAAAATTATTTTTGATTTGTTGTAATTAGATTTCCTTTAAGAATGGTGTGATTTAGGTCATGTTTAGCTGAGACTAATCGAACTCCATTTGATTTTTCTGAAGGTGAATCTGAGCTAGTCTCTGGCTTTAATACAGAGTACGGGGCTGGCGGGTTTGCATTAATTTTTATAGCTGAATACGCAAGTATTCTATTCATGAGGGTTTTATTTGTTATTTTTTTTTTGGGTAGGGGGCCGTTCAGAGTAATGTTTTATTTTAAGAGTGTAATAGTAGCTTTTGGGTTTGTATGAGTCCGAGGTACTTTACCTCGACTGCGGTATGATAAATTGATATATTTAGCATGAAAAAGTTATCTTCCTGTTTCTATTAATTATTTGATTTTTTTTGTTAGATTTAAAATGTTTTGTTTTTGTCTAGCAGCATAAAATTTAGAGTAATAAATTCAGGAAATAGTTTAAAAAAATATTAATTTTGGGAATTAAAGATAAAGAGTTACTCTTTTTTTCTGAAAGTTTTTAGAAAATAATTCATTATTGGTTTACAAGACCAATGTTTTGGGTTGGTTTAAACTATAAAAACAAAGTGCTAGGGCTAGGTTGATATATATGTACATATATATATAACAAAGGGATATAAACGGAATTTAACCGCTTAGTAAAAAGTTAGAAGCTTTCTGCCTTTAGCATAATATCCCTTCTTGGTAGGAGTTTGAACTCAATTTTATCATTAACAGTGATATACCTCTTTTTGGTTTCCACCAAAATTAGAAGACTAAAGTCTAAAATTTAGGTCGAAACTAAATGCAATTATTCGCTTTCTAATTTTTAAAACCAGTTTAGAAAACTCTTTATGAATGCAACTCATACGTCATATATTGACTATGGTCTTACTAAGATCAATCTAGAGCACTTTGTGATCATTCATAATAAAGACCAAATAACAAAATTAATAAAAAAATTAAACTTGTAAAAAATCAAGAAAACATATTGGTTAGGTTTAATGTAGAAGCAATAGGCAGCAGAAGTGTAATTTCTACATCAAAGATTAGGAAAATTACGGCAATTAAAAAAAAGCGTAGAGAAAAAGGTAGACGGGCGGATCCTTTGGGATCGAATCCACATTCATACGGAGAATTTTTTTCTCGATCTATAATTGTCTTTTTAGATAAGAGGGTCGCTAAAGTTATAACGATATATGAAACCATGAGAGTAATAACTGAAATTGTCAATATTGTAAAGATTATTTTTTCTAAAAGTTAGACTTTCTGATTGGAAATCAGATATACTTATTATATTAAAAAAATTATCCGCCTCATCAATAAATGAAAATATATAAGAATAATCAAACAACATCAACAAAGTGTCAGTATCAAGCAGCTGCCTCAAATCCTAAATGATGAGAAAAAGAAAAGTGACATTTATAAAGTCGAATAAAACAAACAAATAAAAATGAAGTTCCAATGATAACGTGTAATCCATGGAACCCAGTTGCTACAAAAAATGTTGAACCAAAGACTGAGTCGGCAATAGTGAAAGAAGCTTCAATATATTCAAATGCTTGGAGCATTGTAAAATAAATACCTAGGATAATAGTTAAACCTAGTCTTTGTACAGCTTGAGAGTAGTTACCCTCTAGAATTGCGTGATGAGCCCAAGTAACTGTAGCACCTGACGATAGAAGAATCGTAGTGTTTAGAAGGGGGATTTGGAAAGGGTTAAAAGGTTGAATACCTAATGGCGGCCAATATATCCCAATTTCTACAGCAGGAGATAGTCTTCTATGGAAAAAAGCTCAAAAAAAAGAAAAGAAAAATAAAACTTCTGATACAATAAATAAAATTATACCTCAGCGTAGCCCCTTTATTACTGTTAAAGTGTGTGATCCTTGGTAAGTACCTTCACGGGTAATATCTCGCCATCATTGAATTATAGTTAACAAAGTTGCAATAAATCTTAAAATTAAAAGGTTTATATTGTGTTGGTGGAATCATTTTACTAAACCAGTGGTTAGTATTATAGCTCTAATAGACCCAGTAATTGGTCAAGGTCTAATATCTACTAAATGATAAGGATGAAAGCCGTGTGATGATGTCATTAGTTAATTTCTCTAGTGTAGAGAGTTCTTAAAACAGCGAAAACATAAGATTGAATAATAGCTACGGCAGATTCTAAGATTAGTAGGAGTATTTGAGCTGACAATAAAATGAATAGGATGGAGGTTGATAATGAAGGGCCAGTATTTCCTAATAAGGTTAAAAGTAAATGACCGGCAATTATATTAGCGGCTAGCCGAATTGCTAAGGTACCAGGCCGAATTACATTTCTAATGGTTTCAATTAACACTATAAATGGCATTAAAGCGAAAGGTGTCCCTTGGGGAACTAAATGGGCAAATATATGTTTAGTGTGTTTAATTCACCCAAATGTTATTAAAGTAATTCACAAGGGCAAAGATAAAGATAATGTTATTACCATATGACTAGAGCTAGTAAATACATAAGGTAATAAGCCTAGAAAATTATTAAATACAATTAACCTAAATAAAGCAATGAATACTATAGAAGCTCCATTATGTGAGGGCTGTAAAAGAGCTTTAAATTCTTTATGCAAGGTTGAAATAATTTTTCCCCAAAGTAAAGATCAACGAGAAGGGGATGCTCAGTATATATAAGGTAAGAATATCAATCCTAGGATAGTTGAGATTCAATTTATCGATAAATTAAAGATTCTTGAAGAAGGTTCAAAAATTGAGAATAAATTTGTTATAATTTTCAATGTTTATAAATTAAAGGTTTTTTATTATCTTGGAGAAAATTAACTTTATAAAAAGGTTTAATGAAGTAATTAAGAGCGAAAAATAATAGGAATCTGGCTAAAAAAAAGAAAAATATAAATAGTCAATAAATAGGTGCTATTTGTGGCATAAATAGTAATTCACAGAAGGAATTGTTTCACCCAAAAATTAGTAAAACTAAGGATGAGTTAGGGTGACGCTTCAATTGATAGAGAAATTCAATTTAGAAATGAGTTAATAGAAGTTCTTTCAATAACAATGGGCATAAATCTGTGGTTTGCCCCGCAAATTTCTGAACATTGGCCGTAAAATAGTCCAGGTCGGTTGATTAAAAACCTTGATTGATTTAGCCGCCCGGGAATTGCATCGGCTTTAATACCTAAGGATGGGACTGTCCAGGAATGGATGACATCTGCAGCTGTAATTAGAACTCGGATTTGAGTATTTATTGGAAGAACGGTACGATTGTCTACGTCTAGTAGCCGGAACCCTGATACTTCCAGCTCATTAGATGGTACTATATATGAGTCAAATTCTACTTGAAGGAAATCTGAATATTCATACCTTCAATATCATTGGTGGCCAATTGTTTTAAGAGTTATAGAAGGATTGTTTACTTCATCTAAAAGATAAAGTAAGCGAAGGGATGGTAAAGCAATAAAGATTAAAATAAAAGCTGGAACTGATGTTCAAATTACTTCGATTGGTTGATTTTCTAATATATAGCGGTTAATGAGGGAGTTGAAAAACAATGTTGCTATTATATAACCAACAAATGTTACAATTAACACAATCACTAATATAATATGATCGTGAAAAAAAATTAATTGTTCTATAAGAGGAGAAGCTCTGTCTTGAAAATTTAAATACGCTCATGTTGCCATAAGTTATTCTAAAAGAAGAAATTATTCTTCCTTATAGGAGCTTAAATCCTACACATCTGTCTGCCATTTTAGAAGTTAGTAATTAGTGGGATTTCCATATATGAATGGTCGGCTGGAGGATAAGCATGTTTCCATTCAATAGAAGAGGGCAAAAAAGGAGAAAAGATTACTGGGCGATTAGAAACAAATGCTTCTCAAACGATTAATAAGAATCCTAATGCGGCTACAAAAGAAATTATAGAACCTATAGATGATACAATATTTCAAGTTGCATAGGCGTCAGGATAATCAGAGTATCGTCGTGGTATACCGTTTAATCCTAAAAAGTGTTGGGGAAAAAATGTTAAATTGACTCCGACGAAAGTTACTAAAAAGTGAATTTTTAGTCATTTAGGGTTGAAAGATAAACCTGTTATTAGAGAAAACCAGTGAGCAACTCCAGCAAAGATTCCGAAAACTGCTCCTATAGAGAGTACATAATGAAAGTGGGCAACAACATAATAAGTATCATGGAGAATAATATCAATTGAGGAATTAGCTAAAACTACTCCTGTCAGACCTCCAATAGTAAATAAAAAGATAAACCCTAAAGCTCATAGAAGAGATGGTGAATAATTTATTTGAGTTCCATGTAAGGTCCTTAGTCATCTAAAGATTTTAATTCCGGTGGGGATAGCAATAATTATAGTGGCTGAGGTAAAGTAAGCTCGGGTATCTACGTCTATACCTACTGGAAATATATGATGAGCTCATACTACAAAGCCCAAAATTCCAATAGCTAGTATAGCGTAAATTATACCTAAAGTTCCAAAAGATTCCTTTTTACCTGATTCTTGACTTACAATATGAGAGATTATACCGAAGGCAGGCAAAATTAGAATATAAACTTCTGGGTGACCGAAAAATCAGAATAAGTGCTGGTATAGAACTGGGTCACCTCCCCCTGCTGGGTCGAAAAATGACGTATTTAGGTTACGATCTGTAAGCAGTATGGTAATAGCTCCAGCTAAAACTGGAAGGGATAAGAGAAGTAAAATAGCAGTAATAAATACAGCTCAAACAAAAAGAGGTATTTGATCCATTGTTATTCCATATGATCGTATGTTAATAACTGTTGTTATGAAATTAACAGCTCCTAAAATTGAGGAAACTCCGGCAAGATGTAGAGAGAAGATACCAAGATCAACTGATGCTCCAGCATGAGCGATGGCTGCTGCTAAAGGTGGGTAGACAGTCCATCCAGTACCAACTCCTCTTTCTACTATTCTTCTTGTAAGTAAAAGAGAGAGAGAAGGGGGTAAAAGTCAGAATCTTATATTGTTTATTCGTGGGAAAGCTATATCTGGGGCCCCTAGTATAAGAGGGACAAGTCAGTTGCCAAATCCACCAATTATAATGGGCATTACTATAAAAAAAATTATTACAAAAGCGTGAGCTGTTACAACTACATTATAAATTTGATCGTTACCAATTAGTCTGCCTGGTTGTCTTAATTCAGCTCGAATAATTAATCTTAATGATGTTCCTACTATTCCGGCCCAAGCACCGAAAATAAAATATAATGTTCCAATATCTTTATGATTTGTAGAAAAAAGTCATCGTTGCATAATAATTAAAATATAGAATTTAAAAGGTTAATACTTTTTTAGAAAGCTTTGAAGGCTTTTAGTTTAAATAACTTAAAATTCTAGATAAAGGTGAAATATACTGGTAGTAGAAGACCAAAAAAGTTGAAGGAGGATTTAAAAAATAGAGAAGATGGGGAATCTGTTAGAGATTTATATTTCATATTAAAATTTAAAATAGGGTTGAATATTAAGATTATGGTAATGATGATTCGCAAATAAAAATATAAAGTAATCAAAGCAGAAACAAGAAGAAAAAATAAGGGGATAAATATATTTAAATTTAATATAACTTGAATAACAATTCATTTGGGAATAAATCCTGTTATAGGTGGAAGACCACTCAAGGATAAAAAATTAAGTGAAATAATAGTAGCGTGAAGTGTTCTATTTTGATCAGATTGAATTAGTATAGAAAGGGAGAAGGTTTGTAATTTATGAAATACTCTGGTAATAGAAAGTACAATAAGGGAATAAATAAAAAAATAAAAAAGTCATGAGGAGTCTCTAATTGAGATTGCTATTAATATTCAAGATAAGTGATTAATTGAAGAAAAGGCAATAATTTTTCGTAATAGGGTTAAGTTTAAACCACCAAGTCTTCCGATTAAAGCTGATAAAATAGCTGAAAAAATTGTAATTTTAATTAAGATTTCGTTGTTTATTAGGTAAGAAATTAAGGTTAAGGGGGCTAGTTTTTGAATTGTAGATAGAAGGAAGATTTGTGGTCATTTTAGACCTTCTATAACTTGAGGAAATCAGAAGTGGAAAGGGGCTCCTCCTAGTTTTAATAAGAGGGCTAAAAAAATAGATAAAAGTCTAAAAGAATAAAAAGACATTAAAAGGAATCTTGAAGAAATAAATAGCACAGATCCTAATGCCTGAATAAGAAAATATTTTAAAGCTGCTTCAGAAAAAAGTGGGTTTATTTTAAAAGCAATAAGAGGAATAAATGATATGAGATTTAGTTCTAATCCAATTCAAGCTCCAAATCAGGAAGTTGAGGAAATAGAGATAATTGACCCTGAGATTAGTGTTATTAGGAAAAAGAAATAAGAGGTAGGAAAAGCGATTAAAAAGAGAGAGATTAAACTTTCATTTACGGGGTATGAGCCCATTAGCTTATTTAGCTTATCTTTTTAATAAAGATTTTAATAACATAGGTAACTGGAAATTACATAATTAGTTCTATCAAAACTATCCTTTTATCAGGCACTATATTAGAAGTAATGGGAGTAAAAATTAAGTTTATAGGAAGATATTAAAATTTTATAAATGTAAATAGTTATTTAAGAAACACTCGACTATTAAGAATTTATTCTTATTTAATGTTTTCAAAACATTTGTTTTTTTTTAAACTAAATAGTCATTTAAGTATGTTATCTCATCAAATAAGAATAAGAGGATTAATAATATAGAACAAGAAATAGGATACGGTTAAAATCTGTCCAGTAATGACATAAGGGTCTTCAACCGGGCGTGCTCCAATTCAGGTCAATAGTACTACAATGACTACAAAGGTTCAGAATAACATTTGATTAATGGGGTAAAATGCTAGTCTTTGAAATTTTGAAGTGTGTGTAAATGGTAAAATTATAAGAATGGCCACTGAAGCGGCTAATGCTACAACTCCTCCTAATTTATTAGGAATTGATCGTAAAATAGCGTAAGCAAAAAGAAAATACCATTCTGGTTGGATATGAGGAGGGGTTACTAAAGGGTTTGCAGGAATAAAATTATCTGGATCTCCTAGAAAATATGGGGCTAGAAGAGTTAATAAAATTAGGGCTGTTAATATAACTACAAATCCAACAATATCTTTAAATGTAAAGTAAGGATGAAATGGTACTTTATCAGTTTGTCTTGAAATACCTAAGGGGTTATTAGCTCCTGTTTGGTGTAAAAATAGAATGTGAATTATAGAAAATGCTGAGTCTACTAAAGGTAAAATAAAATGGAATGAAAAAAATCGAGTTAAAGTGGCATTATCAACAGAAAACCCTCCTCAGATTCATTGTACTAGGTCGGTACCGATAAATGGGATAGCGGAAAATAAATTTGTAATAACTGTAGCGCCTCAAAAAGATATTTGTCCTCATGGTAGAACATAGCCTAAAAATGCAGTCGCTATAATTATAAATAAAATTACTACCCCTACTATTCAAGCATGAAGGTTTATATAAGATCTAAAGTAGATGCCTCGTCCAATATGAAGGTAGAGGCAAATAAAGAAGAAAGAGGCCCCATTAGCGTGAAGGGTTCGTAGTATTCAACCGTAATTTACGTCACGACAAATGTGGGCAACTCTAGAAAAAGCTAGATCTACGTGAGCAGAGTAGTGTATAGCTAAGAATAACCCTGTCGCGATTTGGATAACTAAACAAAGGCCTAGCAAGGAACCAAAGTTTCAAAATGTGGAAATGTTACTTGGTAAAGGTATATCTACTAATGCTCCATTGGCAATTTTAAATAAAGGGTGGGATTTGCGTATAGGTGTTGTCATTATAATATAAGACGAAGTGGGCCTTTAAACAAATTAATAATTTTAACAACAACAATTAATATAAGTAGTAGATAGGAAACAATAAAAATAGTAAATATTATAGATGGGGTATTATAAACTCAATTAACAATGAATGGGGTCGAGACTAAATATTTTAATGATGATGTTGAAAGGGATGAAGAATTAGGAGAAATTAAGATAGGATCTAAAAATAATAAAATAAAGATAATTAAACCTGTTAAAATAATAGCAAAGAAAAAAGTAATTAAAGAAAAAGAAAATGATTCATTTGAAGCTAAAGAAGCAATATAAATGAATAAAACTAGTATTCCCCCTAAAAACACTAAAAACAGAATATAAGAAAATCAAAAAGAAAAGTTGGAAACTCCAATTGTAATTGAAATTAAGACTGTTTGAATAAATAATATAAGGCCTATTGCCAAAGGGTGAGAGAGTTGTATAAAAAAGAAGGAAGAAACAATTAATAAGGGGATTGTTAATATAAAAATAATAGAGATAATAATTCTCTTGAGTTTTAAGAAAAAATTTGATGTTTAGGATTTTAACACCAATGTTTTAGTTTTTTAAATTAACTATTAAAACTAATGATAAATTTTAGATTTTTGAGAGTGTTTGGGGCGGTATTTATAATTTTTTGTGGTTTATGGAGATTTATTTCTTATAATAAACATTTATTAAATTCGTTGTTAAGATTAGAATTTATAATGCTTGGAGTTTTTTGATTATTAAGGTTACAGTTGTCTATAGTTGGTAGGGAAATTTACATTTCTTTATTTTTTTTAACTTTAGCTGTATGTGAAGGAGCTCTTGGTTTATCTTTATTAGTTCTTATTGTCCGTAGGCATGGAAATGATTATTTTAAAAGATTTAATCTTCTGGAATGTTAAAGTTTTTGTTACCTGTAGTTCTATTGATAAAATTAAAGGATGACTGAAAGTCAGCTCAGATAGGATTAGGATTATTAAGATTTTTAGTTGGTTTAAGATGTTTTCATAATATATATATATATAGTTTGGGATTTAATTTAGGAATAGATTATGTCAGTTATATTATAGTTTATTTAAGTGTTTGAATTATATTTCTTATTGTTATTTCGAGGGAGCGAGTAAAAATAATAAATAATTTTAGGGGTATGTTTATCTTGGTAAATTTAGTACTGTTATTTAGGCTTTTAGTAACATTTTCTTCATTAAATTATTTGTTGTTTTATATTATATTTGAAATATCGTTAATTCCCACTTTAATTTTGATTCTTGGATGGGGATATCAACCTGAACGAATTCAAGCTGGAGTTTATATACTTTTTTATACTTTGTCACTATCTTTACCTTTATTGGGGTCTTTATTGTATATTTATATAAAAGAATATAGGTTAGTTATAATATTAAGAAATCTTATTTTAGAAGTTAGCTGGGCAAACAGTATTTGATATTTTAGAAGGGTGATGGCTTTTTTAGTTAAATTACCGATATATATATTTCATTTATGGTTGCCAAAAGCTCACGTAGAAGCCCCGGTTGCCGGTTCTATAATTTTAGCAGGAGTTTTATTAAAGTTAGGCGGGTATGGTTTGATTCGGGTGTTATTGATATTTCAGAAAATTAGCTTGAATTTTTCGTCGTTATGGGTTAGAATTAGTTTAGTAGGGGGAGTAGTAGTGAGTCTTTTGTGTATACGCCAGGTAGATATAAAGTCCTTGATTGCTTATTCTTCGGTTGTTCATATGAGAATAGTACTATGTGGTCTAATGATTTTTAGATGATGAGGACTAATAGGAGCTGTTGTAGTAATAGTCGGACACGGGTTATGTTCTTCTGGATTATTTTGTTTGGCTAATATAGTATACGAGCGAGTTGGTAGGCGTAGTCTTTTAGTTAGTAAGGGTTTATTAAATTTTATACCTAGGATAGGTTTGTGATGATTTTTATTTAGAGTGGGTAATATGGCTGCTCCCCCTACTTTAAATCTATTCGGGGAGATTAGGTTGATTATTAGTTTAATAAGGTGAAGGACATTCACAGTAATGGGAATTATATTTCTTTCTTTTTTCAGAGCAGCTTATACTTTATACATATATAGTTTAAGTCAGCATGGGATTTTCGTCAGTAGTTTATATTCTTGTAGGTCAGGAAAAGTTCGAGAATATTTAGTTCTATTTTTACATTGATTTCCTTTAAATATGTTAATTTTAAATTTAAATTTAGTTAATGGCGTATAACGTAAAGCTAGATTAATATAAGTAGCTTATATAATTTATATAGAATATTGCATTGAAGCTGCAAAAGAGATAAATATTATCTGTGGGCAAAGTATTATAATGTTCTAGAAACATTAGTTTCGGTTTTGTAACGAAAATACAATGTGTTATCTACACCATAAAACAAATAAAACTGAAATTTAAGGAGTATCTTAAAGATGACTTTTGCATGACAAGCAAATGTTATTATATTTTAACTAATTCCTTACTCGAAGTAAATGTTAAATTACTATATTAGATTTAAAAGATCTATACTTACCTTTCAGTCATCGAGTATACTATTTATTTAAAAATTAATAAAGTGGCTGAGTTGTAAGCGGCAGATTGTAAATCTGTAGACGAATGAGATTCCTTTATTAGGCCCTATAGTATAAAAATAATATTAAATTGCAAGTTTAAAGATGTGTAAATCACTAGGGTTTGAAAATAATTTATATGCTGATGTAAAGAGCATAAGAAGTTTTGATCTTTTAAGAAACGGTGCAATTCCGTTGCATGTAA